AAGATAGTTCTAATGATATTGAAGATAGTTCTAATGATCTCGATGCGCAAGATAGTGATTTAACTCTAGAAGATAGTTTTATCGAAGATAGTTCTAATGATATTGAAGATAGTTCTAATGATATTGAAGATAGTTCTAATGATATCGATGCGCAAGATAGTGATTTAACTCTAGAAGATAGTTTTATCGAAGATAGTTCTAATGATATTGAAGATAGTTCTAATGATATCGAAGATAGGTCTAATGATATCGAAGATAGGTCTAATGATATCGAAGATAGTTCTAATGATATTGAAGATAGTTCTAATGATATCGAAGATAGTTCTAATGATAACGGTGAAACTGACGACTCTAGCAAATATAGGCATTTGTGGGTTCAATGTGATAATTGTTATGGATTAAATTATAAGAAATATTTTAACACAAAATTGTATATTTGTGAACACTGTGAATGGCATTTGAAAATGAATAGTTCAGATAGACTAGATCTTTCGATCGATCCGGATACTTGGGATCCTATGGACGAAGACATGGTGTCTCTTGATCCCATTGAATTTCATGCAGAGGACGAACCACCTTATAAAGATCGTATTGATTCTTATCAAACAACGACGGGATTGCCCGAGGCTGTTCAAACAGGCATAGGCGAACTAAATGGCATTCCCGTAGCAGTTGGGGTTATGGATTTTGAGTTTATAGGGGGCAGTATGGGGTCCGTAGTCGGGGAAAAAATCACCCGTTTGATTGAATACGCTACCAACCAATTTCTACCCCTTATTATAGTGTGTGCTTCCGGGGGGGCGCGCATGCAAGAAGGAAGTGTGAGCTTGATGCAAATGGCTAAAATATCGTCTGTTTTATATGATTATCAATCAAATAAAAAGTTATTTTATGTATCAATCCTTGCATCTCCTACTACTGGCGGGGTGACGGCTAGTTTTGGTATGTTGGGTGATATCATTATTGCCGAACCCAATGCTTACATTGCGTTTGCGGGTAAAAGAGTAATTGAAGAAACATTGAAGATAATAGTACCCGAAGGTGTGCAAGAGACTGAATATTTATTCGAGAAGGGAGCATTCGACCTAATCGTACCACGTAATTTTTTAAAAAGTGTTCTGACTGAGTTATTAAAGCTCCACGCTTTCTTTCCTTTGGCTAAAAACTAAAATAAAAACCAAATAGAGGGCTAAGTTCAATTATTTGTAGCAAAGAAGTAGTTAGTTTATTCGGAATTAAAGGAAATAGGAATTTTGTTTGGCGACCTAAGATCTAATTGTACAATACAAAGATGAAAAAATTGATTTATTTAGCTCTACGTTTTATTCTATATCCTCACTTAGATATAGATATATAGATACTTAGATCTATACTAAGGATTGAATATAGTTATAGTTAAATAATAATGAAAATTCTTAATTATAATTATTATAAGATATCTTTATTTATAAATAATAATAACAGGTACGAACAATAAATCGAGGTACCTATTCATGAACCTTCCCGCTTTTTTTGTGCCTTTAGTAGGCCTAGTTTTTCCGGCAATTGCAATGGCTTCTTTATCTCTTCATGTTCAAGAAAACAAGATTGTTTAGACCTGATGGACCCCATCTCTTCTATTTTTTTTTTTCAAAAACTTAGACTTGCATCATAACTAACACAGATATCTATTTAGCGAAATATGATATAACATGTGATTTCTGCCGAACATAAAGACATAAAGTAAAGGCCTCTTATACCTGCAGAAACATAATAATATATGGGTAAATGAATTCTAGCCGTTTTCAAATCGACCAGGATCGCTGGATGGCTGAAAAAAAAAGTCCTCGGATCTATATGTATAGTGGGATCATATGAAGGGTATGTTATTTTTTGAGTTTTTAGTTTAGATTAGATCTAAGTAATTTGATGAATTACTCCTAAAGGTTCACATCAAACTAGTGCTAGTTGATGAGAGTTACTTCGGAAACAAAACAAAAAAGGTAAAGTCAGATTAATTTGAGGGTTTCTCTCAATTCCAATAAAAAAAAACCGGATCAAGTATGAATTGGCGATCAGAACATATATGGATAGAACTTATAATGGAGTCTCGAAAAATAAGTAATTTCTGCTGGGCCTTTATCCTTTTTTTAGGTTCATTAGGATTCTTATTGGTTGGAACTTCCTGTTATCTTGGTAGAAATTTAATATCTTTTTTTCCGTCTCAGCAAATCATTTTTTTTCCACAAGGTATCGTGATGTCTTTCTACGGGATCGCGGGTCTCTTTATTAGTTCCTATTTGTGGTGCACAATTTCCTGGAATGTAGGCAGCGGTTATGATCGATTCGATAGAAAGAAAGGCATAGTGTGCATTTTTCGGTGGGGATTTCCTGGAAAAAATCGTCGCATATTCCTCCGATTCCTTATAAAAGATATTCAGTCCATTAGAATAGAAGTTCAAGAGGGTATTTATGCCCGTCGTGTCCTTTATATGGACATCCGGGGCCAGGGGGCCATTCCCTTAACTCGTACTGATGAGAATTTGACTCCACGGGAAATTGAACAAAAAGCTGCTGAATTGGCCTATTTCTTGCGTGTACCAATTGAAGTATTTTGAAAAAAAAAAAGGGAAATGGGTGTTTTGAGGAAAAAATGCAAGAATCCTCTTTTTTTCTATAACATAACCTATAACCTAAGTGAAGTTTCATCAGAAGGGTCATTTCGAGCCAAAGCGGGGCGGAACAATTACAAAACGAAATTCTTTATTTTTGTCACTCGGCGTTTTATTTTCTCCTTTCTTTTGTCTTCCTTAATAACCAAGACAAAAATAACAATTAGATTTATTAATAATGATAACTAGAAAATTTCTGGCTTGTTTTGCTACTTTGAGTATTGCAATATCTTTCCCTCAATTAGTAGTATTCTACTATTCCTGTCTGTAGGCAATCAGGGAATTTTTTTTTTTTTTTTAATATTGGATATTGTGGATTCTTTCGTCTCAAAATTGGATTAATATTCATTACTTAAAGTTTCTTTCAGTCATTCATTGAAAGGAGACAGTTGTTTCGAATTTGCGCAATTGAGATATCGGGAAACTTTTTTTTTAGTATTTCTTCGTTGGAAATGGATTGATTTTTAGTCGATTTCTCCAGTCTTTCGAGATTAAAAGACTAATCAAAAAAGCACAAATAAAATAGATTAAATTAATAGGTCCCGTACCTTGTATAGAACTCATGCGTGAAAGAAGGATTCGATCTCATAGAGTCGACGAATGAAGTGGGTTGATTAACAATTCACAGATGAAAAAATGGCAAAAAAGAAAGCATCCACTCCTCTTGTATCTATAGTATTTTTTACTTGGTGGCTTTCTCTCTCATTTAAAAAAAGTCTGGAATCTTGGGTTACTAATTCGTGGAATGCCGGGCAATCCGAAATTTTATTGAATGATATTCAAGAAAGGGGTATTCTAGAAAAATTCATAGAATTAGAGGAACTCCTCGTCTTGGACGAAATGATCGAAGAATACTCGGAGACACGTCTACACAAGCTTCCTATACCTCTCGGAATACAAAAAGAAACGATCCAATTAATCAAGATACACAACGAAGATCATATCCATACGATTTTTCACTTCTCAATAAACATAATCTGTTTTGTTATTCTCAGTGGTTATTCTATTTTGGGTAACGAAGAACTTGTTATTCTTAACTCTTGGGCCCAGGAATTCCTATATAACCTAAGCGACACAGTCAAAGCTTTTTGTATTCTTTTATTAACCGATTTATGTATCGGATTCCATTCACCCCACGGTTGGGAATTACTGATTGGCTCTGTCTACAAAGATTTTGGATTTGTTCAGAATGATCAAATCATATCGGGTCTTGTTTCCACTTTTCCAGTCATTCTTGATACAGTTTTTAAATATTGGATTTTCCGTTATTTAAATCGCGTATCTCCGTCACTTGTAGTTATTTATCATTCAATGAATGACTGATAACGGATCCACTCATATTAATCTAATCCAATTCGAAGGTTTGCAACTTTGTAGTTGTACATAAACAAAGCATTGAAAATTTATGCTTTCTATTTTTACCCATCGTCAGGATGAATCCTATATTATTCCAGTAACTAACAGAATCGTGGATAGGGAACTATATTAGTGACTTACCCCACCTATTGTATAAATTTTGGTATCAACGGTTGAACCATGGAAACTAGAAATACTTTTTCTTGGATAAAGGAACAGATTACTCGATCTATTTCCGTATCGCTCATGATATATATCATAACTCAGACGGCCATTTCAAATGCATATCCCATTTTTGCACAGCAGGGTTATGAAAATCCACGAGAAGCGACGGGGCGTATTGTATGTGCCAATTGTCATTTAGCTAACAAGCCCGTGGATATTGAGGTACCGCAAGCGGTACTTCCTGATACTGTATTTGAAGCGGTTGTTCGAATTCCTTATGATATGCAACTGAAACAAGTTCTTGCTAATGGTAAAAGGGGGGGTTTGAATGTAGGGGCTGTTCTTATTTTACCGGAAGGTTTTGAATTAGCCCCCCCCGATCGTATTTCTCCCGAGATGAAGGAAAAGATAGGAAATTTGTCTTTTCAGAGCTATCGCCCTAATAAAAAAAATATTCTTGTGATAGGCCCTGTCCCCGGTCAGAAATATAGTGAAATTGCCTTTCCTATTCTTTCCCCTGACCCCGCTACTAAAAAAGATGTTCACTTCTTAAAATATCCTATATACGTAGGCGGGAACAGGGGAAGGGGTCAGATTTATCCTGACGGGAGCAAGAGTAACAATACAGTTTATAATGCTACAGCAGCGGGTATAGTAAGGAAAATCATACGAAAAGAAAAGAAGGGGGGATATGAAATATCCATAACAGATCCGGATGGACGTCAAGTGGTTGATATTATCCCCCCAGGACCAGAACTTCTTATTTCAGAGGGGGAATCCCTGAAATTTGATCAACCATTAACGAGTAATCCTAATGTGGGCGGATTT